TTCTTTAATTAAAATAAAAAAAGAATAGATAGTAGGAATTCTCTTATCCCATTCGGAAAGATATCATCTCATAATTATCTATGGCTGTTTATGTCTCTAGCATGACCACTTGATAAAATGTGGAGGAAAGTAGGACAAATGGCCGATACTACTGGAAGGATTCCTCTTTGGATAATAGGTACTGTAGCCGGTATTCTTGTGATCGGTTTAATCGGTATTTTCTTTTATGGTTCATATTCCGGATTAGGTTCATCCCTGTAATAATCGGATGAACTGAGTTGTAGACATGAAAGCATAAGAACTCAACGGGATCCCCCTCGAATCAGACAAGGAAAGAGGGGGTAAGTCCCGTTGAGTTCTTAATAATCATAATATTTTTTTTTAGAGATGTTTCAAAAACCTCCACCTTTTCTGATGATGTTTTTAAAAAATGAACTTCGTTAATTGATTCAGAACATCTGTTACTCAATAGTATCTGTCAATACTTAAAACAAAGAAGGAATCACTCGATTTACCCTTTTTGGATGACTCACAATTATATATAAATATAATATATTTCTATCAATCAGATATCATGCAAACCCTTTCTATACTAATAGAATAGAACCTTACTCCATTTAATCTAATAAATATTTAATCTAATAAAAGTGAAATTTTTTTTTATAAGTTCGTTGAAATTGAAGAAGTTCTATATGGCTCAATAAATTGACCTATATTTATTTGTCCACTACCACTATGTTACGTAAGAAATCTAAAAAAGGGTTATGATAAAATAAACCTATATAAAAAAAAAAAAAAAAAATGAAAACTAAAAATATCCATTTTTTACGAACGGGATCGAGAATCTTTATTAATTCGACACAAGAAAGGGTTGGGTAAAATTCCGTTTCTTGTGTCAAGGACTAGGAGACGAACAATCTCCCCTAAAATCCTTTGTTCTTCTCATTTATACTTTGGTTTCTATTCTCCGCTTATTTATCTTTTGTTTTGATTCTAGTCAAATAGAAAACTATTGATTCATTCTATATCATACCGTTTCAATTTGGATTGAAAAAACAAATAAATAAAGAAGAGTTAAGTAAAACAGTCGCCTTCACAATATACTATGACCAGGAATGCGGTATTAAGTAATTCCCGAAATCCGGTAGAATAAAGAATATAAATAAGCAAAATTTTTTTGATCATACATAATTCCCAACAAAAATTTGTTTATTTTGAGAGCTTGATGTTGATAAATCCGCAGATCTAGAAATTCATTTCGGACAATTGAACCTTCTCAAACTGTTTCTTTTTAAGAACCAAAAAGATTTGTGCCAAAATAACAGATGCCAAGAAGAGCAAAAGACCTTGGACACGTAATGGATCTTGAAGTACTATTTCCGCATCTCCCTGACCAAATCCACCCACATTAGGATTACTCGTTAATGGTTGATCAAGTTTGATGGATTCGCCCTCTGAAACAAGAAGTTCCGGTCCTGGAGGGATAATATCAACCACTTGACGTCCATCCGATGCATCCGCTATGGTTATTTCGTACCCCCCTTTTTCTTTTCGTATTATTTTGCTTACTATACCTGCTGCTGTAGCATTATAAACATTATTGTTACTCTTGCTCCCGTCGGGATAAATCTGACCCCTTCCCCTGTTCCCGCCTACATATATGGGATATTTTAAGAAGTGCACATCTTTCTTAGTAGCGGGGTCCGGGGAAAGAATAGGAAAGGTGATTTCACTATATTTCTGACCAGGAACCGGACCTATCACAAGAATATTTTTTTTAGTGGGACGATAGCTCTGAAAAGACAGATTTCCTATCTTTTCTTTAATCTCGGGCGAAATACGATCGGGAGGGGCTAATTCAAACCCCTCGGGTAAAATAAGAACAGCCCCGACATTCAAAGCTCCTTTTTTACCATTAGCAAGAACTTGTTTCAGTTGCAGATCATAAGGAATTCGAACAACTGCTTCAAATACAGTATCAGGAAGTACCGCTTGTGGAACCTCGATATCCACGGGTTTATTAGCTAAATGGCAATTGGCACATACAATACGGCCAGTCGCTTCTCGTGGATTTTCATAACCCTGCTGTGCAAAAATGGGATATGCATTTGAAAGGGGTGCCTGGGTTAGTATATATATCATGAGCGATACGGAAATGGATCGAGTAATCTCTTTCTTTATCCAAGAAAAGGTATTTTTAGTTTGCATGGTCCAATCATTGATCCCGAAAATTTCTACAATAAAATTAGGTAGGTCGCTAGTATAGTTCCCTATCTATAATTTTGCTATTTACTTAAATCTTAAATATTAAATATAAATAATTTTACTGGAATATTGGAGGAATCCCTTGGATGGGTAGTAAGTACAATTTTGAATGTTTTGCTTATGTACAAAGTAACAAATATTATAATTGGATCGTTCGATCACTTTTCAGTCATTCATTGAATGATAAATCACTACAAGTGAAGGAGATACACGATTTAAATAACGAAAGATCCAATATTTAAAAATTGTATCTAAAATGACTGGAAAAGTAGAAACAAGACCGGATATAATTTGATCATTATGAGCAAATCCAAAATCTTTGTAGACAGAGCCAATCATTAATTCCCAACCGTGGGGCGAATGGAATCCTATACATAAATCAGTTAATAAAAGAATAGAAAAAGCTTTTATTGTGTCGCTTAAGTTGTATAGGAATTCTTGAAACCAAGAGTTAAGAACAACAAGTTCTTCATTACCTAGAATAGAATAACCACTTAGAATACCGAAACAGATTATATTTGTCGAGAAGTGTAAAATTGTATGGATGCGATCCTCGTTGTGCATCTTGATCAATTGGATCGTTTCTTTGTAGATTTCGATGCGAGGCTTTTGTAAATGTGTTTCCGGGTATTCCTTTATCATTTCGTCCAAACGTAAGAGTTCCTCTAAGTCTATGAATTCTTTTAGAATACTCTTTTCTTGAATATCATTCAAAAAAATTTCGGATTGCCTAGTATTCCACCAATTAGTAAACCAAGATTCCAGACTTTTATTAAATGAGAGAGAGATCCACCAAGGCAAAAATACTATAGATGCAAGATATAGAAGGGAAATTAATACTTTCTTTTTTGCCATTTTTTCGTCTGTGAATTTTAAAATTTTTAATGAACGCACCTCATTCGTCGACTCTATATGATACTAATATTTCTATCAAGCATAAGTTCTATTACAAGTCATCGATGTATTTCCGGATTTTTTTGTGATTCAGTACAGCGGTTAGTCCTTGAATTTAGAAAGAATATAGAATAAGAAAGAGCCCTCTTCAAATTAATAGTAGTCGGATTTCGAGACGAAAGAACTCCCGTTCTATCAAAATATCAAATATTTAGAAAAAAAAATTCTTTACTTTATGATGAAATGTTTTGTTTTGATATATGATGAATCTATCATTTAGATTTGTTACTGAATTGAGTTAAGTGGATTTACATACGCATAAAAAAAATTGTGGACATAAACAATTTAGTTTTAGAATTGTTTCATATACGTTTGCTTTGGCTCGAGTAAGCGTTCTGAAGAAACTTCAGTTAAGTTATGCTATAGAAAAAAGGATGATTCTTGAGTTTTTTATCTCTTGCAAAGTATTCATTCTTCAGTTCCTTTTTTCAAAATACTTCAATTGGTACACGCAAGAAATAGGCCAATTCAGCAGCTTTTTGCTCAATCTCTCGTGGAGTAAAATTCTCATCAGTACGAGTCAAGGGAATGGCTCCTTGTCCTTTTATTTCCATATAAAGGACACGACGAGCATAAATACCCTCTTTAATTTCTATTCTGATGGACTGAATGTCTTTCATAAGGAATCGGAGGAATATGCGACGATTTTTTCCAGGAAATCCCCAACGAAAAATACACACTATGCCCTCTTTTATATCGAATCGATCATAACCACTACCTACATTCCACGAAATTGTGCACCACAAATAGGAGCTAATAAAAAGACCTGCGATCCCATAGAAAGACATCACGATACCTTGTGGAAAAAAAATTATTTGCTGAGAAGGAAATAAAGATATAAAATTCCTACCAAAATAACTGGACGTTCCAACCAATAAAAACCCTAATGAACCTAAAAAAAGAATAAAGGCCCAACAGAAATTACTTGTTTTTCGAGACCCCGCTATAAGTTCTACCCATATACGTTCTGATCGCCAACTCATACTCTAACTAGACCTAGTTGCATTTTATTGGAATTGGGAGAATAACAAAAATAATTTTTTTTTACTTTTTTTTGTTTCCGAAGTAACTCTCATCAACCAGCACTATTATGATGTGAACCTTTAGGGATAATTCATCGAATTTCTTAGATCCAAACTAAAATAATAACATCCCTTTCATATGATTTCCTAATACATATATATTGACTTTACATTTCAGAAATTCTCCCCGATCCCGATCTATTTGAAAATAGTTATAATTCATTTATCATGTTTACACATACATAAGAGCTTATGCCCGAAGGAAGCCGCATATTATACCATATTTTACTAAATAGATATCCGTGTTATGATCCAAGTAAGTCTTGAAAAAAAATATATATATAAGATTTGTCCTTGTTGTATCTAAAAAATCTTGTTTTTTTGAACATAAAGAGATAAAGAAGCCATTGCAATTGCCGGAAATACTAAGCCCACTAAAGGCACAAAAATGGAGGGGAGACTGTTGAGAGTTATCATAGAATGGGTACCTCGATTTAATATTTGTACCTGTTATTTATTGTTATATTTATTGTTTTCTATTTGAACCTTATCCTTATATTGTTATAAAGATATCTTATAATTCATATATAATTGTTATATTATACTAAGTATACCTAAGTGAGTATATATATACTTAATAGGGATAGGGAGTCTATAAGTATATGTTTTAAGAAATATATATAAATTTAAGAAATATATATTAATTAATAAAATACAATAAATATATAAATAAATGGACCTATTCATCTTTCTACATGTTTCTAATTCATCTTTCTACATGTTTCTACATGAAATATATATATACGATAATCCACCCTTTTATTATTCGTATTAGTAGTTATTATCTTTTCTTGTCTTATAAATTTCATAATTTAATAAAATTTTAAAGTATTTCCTAAAAACTCCCAAAGAATTCGTTATAATACGATCCAACAAAAAGGATTCTTAGTGGGGGATTATTTTCGGGAGATATAGAAAGATGCAAGACCTTGTTAACTAATTCCACGGAAGAAAGCGAAAGAATTGGAAGAAAGCGAAAGAATTCACTCTTTTATTTTGAAAGAATTCACTCTTTTGTTTAATAGAGATTTCCTAGTTAGTATTAGTAACCAGGAATATCGATAAAAAACGATCCGGATGGTTCTTTCTACAATTCAATCTTATGTTACCAAAGTCAAAATCCATTCTTCGGATTTTGACTTTGATTCCTATAAATTAAATAACTACTTGATCACCACACATAAAAAAATTTATTAAGTTTTATTAAATTAATACTCTTATTAAATATTAAATTAAGACTCTAAGGCTCTAATCTAATTTTCATTTAAAGGAAAGAAAGCATGTAGCCGAAATAACTCACTCAGAACGCCCTTTAAAGGATTACGTGGTACGATTGGATCGAATAAGCCCTTATGGAATAAATATTCAGCCACTTGTGAATCCTCAGGTACTGTCTTATTCAATGTTTGTTCAATTACTCTTTTACCTGCAAATGCAATATAAGCATTGGGTTCGGCAATAATGATATCTCCCAACATACCAAAACTAGCCGTCACCCCGCCTGTGGTAGGGGATGTAAGGATTGCTACATAAAATAACTTTTTATTTAATTGATAATCATATAAAGCGGAAGATATTTTAGCCATTTGCATCAAGCTCAAGCTTCCTTCTTGCATGCGTGCTCCTCCGGAAGCACACACTAGAATAAGAGGTAAAAATTGATTGGTAGCATACTCGGCCAAACGTGTGATTTTTTCGCCCACTACAGATCCCATACTACCACCCATAAACTGAAAATCCATAACACCAATTGCTACGGGAATACCATTTAGTTGACCTGTGCCTGTTTGAACAGCCTCAGTTAATCCTGTATTTTTTTGATAAGAATCAATACGATCTTTATAAGGTTCCTCCTCCGAATGAAATTCAATGGGATCCAGAGAGACCATGTCTTCGTTCATAGGATCCCAAGTACCGGGATCAATCGAAAGTTCGATTCTATCAAAACTACTCATTTTCAAATGACATCCACATTGTTCACAAATATTCATTTTTGATTTTAAAAATTTCTTATAATTTAATCCATAACAATTTTCGCATTGAATCCACAAATGCCTGTATTTTTGAGTTACATTTAAATTATTAGAACTTATACTAAAATCACTATCATCTGTGCTAGTTTTTATACTGGAACTCTCGCTTTTACTACTATTTACGCTTTCGCCACAAATGTAACTATAAATGTAGCTGTCACTGTAATTGTTACTGTTGCTTAAAATATAACTATCAATACAAATTTGAGAACCAAGATAACTGTCAATACAACTATTAATGTGAGTATTCCAACTATAATGAGAATTAGTATCATACATGTAACGATCGTGGCGAGTATCGTCACTTTGGGGTGCATTATTCATATAACTAGAAGTCTGATAACTATAAAAAGAACTTTTTAGTTCACTTAGAAAAGAACGGTTGTTGTCAATCTCAAAATTTTTATTTTCAATATCAAAATATATGGAATAACTGTCCCTATTACTATCCCTAACGAAAAAAGTGTCATCAGATATGAAATTCCGAATGTATCTGTCGCCGACTAAATGATCAACATTACTGTAATTAGACTTGTCGCTAAAATTTAAAATGTCTTTATCCATATCATTTAAAATTGGATCTTCACTTACACTGGTATTTTCAAAAGGACCAAGACTGTCCATTGATTTACTTAGCCTACACCTGTATTCTAACTCCCCGTTAAACAACATCGAATCGAACCGCCATTTTTCCATAGAACTTTCTTGCCCCTCATTTACATGAAAATACAATAGATGAATAGTCATTCGATGAAAATCATTTGAATATTCCGATCAGAATAAGCATATAAATCCAATCACTAGGGTTAGTAACTAATAACGAGGGGATATTGAAAAAAAAAAAAAAAATAGTAGTTTCTCCTGTGCTATGAATATAAAGGAATATAAAGAACCTTTTTCGTAAAATCTCGCCTACTAATATAATAAGTTTATATTTCAACACAGAATGAAAAGGACAATATACAGGATGGGTAGAAGAAGTTGTGATACTTGGCTCGATCATGATCCAAAAACGCAGGATCCGGAGATAATAATATATAAAAAAAATAGTATAAGAATGCACCAATCCTAGGGATCCATAGGATTAATTGTGGATCCAACACAACAATAAAAAAAAGCGTTTAAGTTGTTTCGTCTTATATTTTTGTATTTAAGATCTTGTATAT